AGTGCGCATAATTCAGCAGTCCCTGTTTGTTCTCCTAATTGATTGCAATGAAACTTGGCCCAATCTTTTTTTTAAGAAAAGATTGGGCCGAATAGAATAAAGAACGAACATGTTATACTAATCCTATACTATGAATGAGGGTATTTGTGTATTTGCATATATATGTACAGACCTTACCATATATCAAGTATAAGATCGAAGACTAATCTATTTCTATTATTTATTATTTATTGTTGGAGCCATAGGCTTAATTATGTATCCTTAGGACTGGATTGGTGGATCATTTTATATTCAGGCCATAGATCAAGGATCAAGCCAAGGGAAAGATCCCTTCTACCCCCATCCTTTATATTGATATTGTCTTTTTCGTTACCTGTTGTAATAAACAAATTTATTATTTGACTGTATGACACGAGATTCTACGAGAATCTATTTAAAATTTATGGGAAGAAACAACTATGTATCTTTTTGATGAGAATTTAAAGTTTTTTAAGAAACCTCTCCTTAGATTTTTTTTTGAGGAAAAGATTCTATCATAATATATATTGAAATATTGAAATGATTAACTGGATTCCCCAACAGGAGAAGAATCCTTTCTTTCTTTTCAAGACTCGCTCGTTTTTAATTAATAATTTTAATGATTGGATAATATGCTTCATTTTAATTCTGAATGATAAAAAAAAATAGTAAAATGATTTTTTTATTCATCGAATGACTATTCATATATTAGGTATTAAGTTTTCATCAAATAGGGGGGCAGAAAGGCTCTATGGAAAAATGTTGGTTCAATTCGATCTTGTCTAACAATAAGTTAGAACATAGGTGTGGACTAAGTAAATCAATGGATAGTCTTGATGATATTGGACATACTAGTGGAAGTAATGAACCTATTCTAAATGATGCGGAGAAAAGGATTCCTAGTTGGAGTGATAGTGGCAGTTATAGTTTCGGTAATATTAATTATCTAGATTATTTATTTGATAGCAGAAATATTTTTAGTTTGATCTCTGATGATACTTTTTTAGTTAAAAATAGTAATGGTGACAGTTATTCTGTATATTTTGATATTGAAAATCAGATTTTTGAGATTGACAATGCTAATTCTTTTTTGAATGAACTAGAGATACTTTTTTATAGTTATTTGAATAGTGAGTCTAAGAGTAGCAATTACTACTATTATTATTCCATGTATGATATTCAATCTAATTGGAATAATCACATTAATAGTTGCATTGATAGTTATCTTCGTTTTGAAATCAGTCTTAATAGTGACATTTACAGTGGTATCGACAGTTACATTTATAGTTTCATTTGTACAGAAAGTCAAACTATAAGTAGTATTGAAAGTGAAAATTCGAGTAGTACTAGTAGCAGTTATCTCAATGAAAGAGGAAGATCTAATGATTTCGATGATTTCGATATAAATACAAAATACAGAGAGTTATGGGTTCAATGCGAGAATTGTTATGGATTAAATTATAAAAAATTTTTTTGGTCAAAAATGAATATTTGTGAACACTGCGGATATCATTTGAAAATGAATAGTTCAGATAGAATCAAACTTCTTATTGATCCTGACACTTGGGAGCCTATGGATGAGGATATGGTCTCTATGGATCCCATTGAATTTCATTCAGAAGAGGAACCTTATACAGATCGCATCTTTTTTTATAAAAAAAAAACGGGTTTAACTGAAGCTGTTCAAACGGGCATAGGTCAACTAAATAGTATTCCCATAGCAATTGGAGTTATGGATTTTCAGTTTATGGGAGGTAGTATGGGATCTGTAGTAGGTGAGAAAATAACCCGTTTGATCGAGTATGCTATTAATCGATCTCTACCTGTCATTATTGTGTGTGCTTCTGGAGGAGCACGCATGCAAGAAGGGAGTTTGAGCTTGATGCAAATGGCTAAAATATCTTCTGCTTCATATGATTATCAATCAAATAAAAAGTTATTCTATGTATCAATCCTTACATCTCCTACAACTGGCGGAGTTACAGCAAGTTTTGGTATGTTGGGAGATATCATTATTGCTGAACCTAATGCCTATATTGCGTTTGCGGGCAAAAGAGTAATTGAACAAACATTGAAAAAGACAGTACCTGACGGTTCACAAGAGGCTGAGTATTTATTCGATAAGGGCTTATTCGACCCAATCGTACCACGTAATCTTTTAAAAGGTGTTCTCAGTGAGTTATTTCAACTACAGGGTTTCCTTCCCTTGAATCAAGATTAAAAAAAAAAATATTTTAATTTAAAATTAAAAAGGGGTTGAAATTCTTCATTTTAAAATGGAAGTATAGCACTAGGTTCAGTTATTTTGATTTGTAGCGAATAAGCATTTAGTTTATTGTAATCAAAAAAACCAAACTAGGAAGATGGTGTTTTCTTTTGGGACATCAGTTATAAGTGTAGTAAGAGTCAGAAGTTTTGGATAATTACTTTTTTACCCGAATCCATTTTTTTATTCTACCCCCCTTCCTGATTAGGAATAAGCATCTTTCTATCGACAAGATAAAAAAGAGTTTCTTTCTCCTTCTGAGAAATCGGGTAAATCAAAAAAAAATTTATCCCTACTTTATGACATATTCATATTATAGAACAACGAAAAATATATAAAAAAATATAGAAAAAAAAATAAAATATAAAAACAAATCAAATTCAAATATAGAATATATAATCAAATAATCAAACTAAGAAGAATATAAGAATGAATATAGAATGATAATAAAGAATAATAAGAATATAGAATATAAATTATTTCTATTTACCGAGAACCCCTGTTTTTCACTAGGAATCCCTGTTTTGTTTGTTGGATAAGATTGGTTAAAGTCGCGAATTCATAAAAAATTCTTTTCTTTCAAAACAAACAAAGGTTTTTTGAAAGAAAAGATATAAATAAAATTAAGGATGGGAAAAGAAGAATAAAATTTATGAAAGTGGACTGTCATACATATTCGTGTAGAAAGAGGAATAGGTAAACTTCATTTAGTTCTACATTCCTTGTACTTATTTATTTTTATTATTAAGTACTTTAATATTAAGAATATTAAGATTATATTCATATTTTTTATAATAGGTAGACGTATCATAAGATATCTTTATAATTATAATAGGTACAAATATGAAATCGAGGTACCCGTTCTATGATAGATTTTAACTTTCCCTCTATTTTGGTTCCTTTAGTGGGCCTAGTCTTTCCGGCAATCGCAATGGCTTCTTTATCTCTTTATGTCCAAAGAAATAAGATTGTCTAAAAATGATGGGACCAAATCTCATCAATTTATTTCAACGCTGGATCATCATACAAATACTTTTTTAGTGTAATATGGTAGGATATATGATATGCGGCCTTTCCGAAAACAAACGGAAAAATTGTTATGTATACTGATGCATAATATATGCATTAATGTATGTATATGCGGTTATAGCTTAATCAATATCAATTAAATTCAAAATGATCAGCAAATATTTTTTTAAAATCTTTGAAATAGAAACTCAATGTATCTAACCAATTATTCCTAATGGTTCATGTCAGAATACTGCTAGTTGATGGAAGTTATTTCGGAATCAAGCAAGAAAAGTCAAATCTATTTGGGTTATTTTCTCAATTCTAATCGAATGCAACTGGATCTAGTATAGTATGAATTGGCGATCAGAACATATATGGATAGAACTTATAACGGGGTCTCGAAAAACAAGTAATTTTTGCTGGGCCTGTATCCTTTTTTTAGGTTCACTAGGATTCTTAGTGGTTGGAACTTCCAGTTATCTTGGTAGGAATCTGATATCCGTATTTCCTTCTCAGGAAATTGTTTTTTTCCCACAAGGGATCGTGATGTCTTTCTATGGGATCGCAGGTCTATTCATTAGTTCTTATTTGTGGTGCACAATTTCATGGAATTTAGGTAGTGGTTATGACCGATTCGATAGAAAAGAAGGGATAATGTGCTTTTTTCGTTGGGGATTCCCTGGAAAAAATCGTCGCATCTTCCTTCGTTTTTTTCTGAAAGATATCCAATCAATCAGAATAGAGGTGGGAGAGGGTCTTTTTACTCGTCGTGTCCTTTATATGGAAATCCGGGGTCAAGGAGCCATTCCCTTGACTCGTACTGATGATAATTTTAATCCACGAGAAATTGAACAAAAAGCTGCCGAATTGGCCTATTTCTTGCGAGTACCAATTGAATGAAATGAACTGAAGAAGAAATCTCAGCATGAGAGAAGAACTTACTAATTATCTTTTTAAGACAACTGCAGCTTCTTAAAAATGTTCATTCCGACAAAGGATGCTATATTCTATTTTACCGTTCCGTTGAGGCAGCAGTTCACATACATTATACATCTCAAATACAAATACAAATAAAAAAACCAGGAGGACGCATAAAGAATAAAAAAAATATAATAATTATATAATTATTAATTATAAAATTATAATATAATAATAATTTATTAATTTATATATAATATATATTAAGTATTAAGAATAAGTATTAAGAATTTAAGTATTAATATAAACTATAAACTATTTGTACACCAAAAGTACACCAAAATATACGCATATACATGGCCCCCAGCTTAACTCTTTTATACTAATTAAAGGTCTAATAAGTTTCATTAAGAAGTCTAATCTAAGTTAAGTATAGATTCATCAAATATCTTACCTTCAATGAATGAATTCAGTACAATCAATACAATGGCAAACTTGTGGATAGGGAATTCTACTAGCTACCTATCGAATTTATTGTAGAAATTCCGGGATCTATGATTGGACTATGCAAAATAGAAATACTTTTTCTTGTGTAAAAGAACAGATGACTCGATCCATTTCTTTATCGATCATGATATATGTAATAACTCGAGCATCTATTTCAAATGCATATCCCATTTTTGCGCAGCAGGGTTATGAAAATCCACGAGAAGCGACTGGTCGAATTGTATGTGCCAATTGCCATTTAGCTAATAAGCCCGTGGATATTGAAGTTCCGCAAGCTGTA